TTGATTCCCTTGTTTCCCTTATTTATCCTTGCTTTCTTTCTATTCTCCGCTTACTTATCTTATGCTTAGTATCTAGTTCTAATCGAATTTGATTCGATTAGAATAGAAAACTACTGACGCATTCTAAAATATTTTAATCAGACAATCGTGATAACCCCTCCCACTTGGATTGACAAAACAAGGGAGGGGTAAAGTAAAATAGCCTTCTTCACAGTATATACTATGATTTGGGAGTGCAGTACAAGAAATTCCCGACATTTGGTCGAAAAAGAATATAAACAAGCAAAAGACTTTTCATAATTTTTTTGCTCATACATAACATAATTGGAATTGCGAACAAAAATTTTGTTCTTTTTACAAACCTGATGTTGATAGATTTGCGGATCTAGAAATTCATTTCGGACAATTGAACCTTCTCAAACTGTTTCTTTTTAAGAACTAAAAAGATTTGTGCCAAAACAACAGATGCCAAAAAGAACAAAAGGCCTTGGACACGTAGTGGATCTTGAAGTACTATTTCTGCATCTCCCTGACCAAATCCACCCACATTAGGATTACTTGTTAATGGTTGATCAAGTTTGATAGATTCGCCCTCTGAAACACGAAGTTCTGGTCCTGGAGGGATAATATCAACCACTTGGCGTCCATCCAATGCATCCGTTATGGTTATTTCGTACCCCCCTTTTTCTTTTCGTATGATTTTGCTTACTATACCCGCTGCTGTAGCATTATAAACCGTATTGTTACTTTTTGTCCCGTCGGGATAAATCTGGCCCCTTCCCCTGTTACCACCGACGTATATTGGGTATTTTAAGAAGTGAACATCTTTATTAGTCGCGGGATCCGGGGAAAGAATAGGAAAAGTGATTTCACTATATTTCTTACCAGGAACAGGCCCTATCACAAGAATATTTTTTTTAGTGGGGCCGTAATTCTGAAAAGATAGATTGCCTATCTTTTCTTTCATCTCGGGAGAAATACGACTGGGGGGGGCTAATTCAAACCCTTCCGGTAAAATAAGAACGGCCCCTACATTCAACCCCCCCTTTTTACCATTAGCAAGAACTTGTTTCAGTTGCATATCATAAGGAATTCTAACAACTGCTTCAAACACAGTATCAGGGAGTACCGCTTGCGGAACCTCAATATCCACAGGTTTATTAGCTAAATGGCAATTGGCGCATACAATACGACCAGTGGCTTCTCGTGGATTTTCAAAACCCTGCTGCGCAAAAATGGGATATGCATTTGAAATGGAGGCCCGAGTTATTATATATATCATGAGTGATACGGAAATGAATCGAGTAATCTCTTCCTTTCTCGAAGAAAAAGTATTTCTAATTTGCATGGTCCAATCGTTGATCCCGAAAATTTCTACAATAAAATTGGGTAGGTCGCTAGTATAGTTCCCTATCCACGATTTTGCTATTTACTGAAATAATTTTACTGGAATATAGGAGGAATCCTCTGAATGGGTAGAAAGAGTAAGGTAAGTACGACCTGGAATGCTTTGCTTAGGTACAAAGTAAGAAACATTCTAATTGACTCGTTTTTCAGTCATTCATTGAATGATAAATCACTACAAGTGACGGAGATACACGATTTAAATAAAGGAAAATCCAATATTTGAAAATTGTATCTAGAATGACTGGAAAAGTGGAAACAAGACCAGATATAATTTGATCATTATGAAAAAATCCAAAATCGTTATAGACATAGCCAATCATTAGTTCCCAACCGTGGGGCGAATGGAATCCGATACATAAATCAGTTACTAAAAGAATGGAAAAGGCTTTTATTGTGTCGCTTAAATTATATAGGAATTCTTGAACCCAAGAATTAAGAAAAACAAGTTCTTCATTACCCAGAATAGAATAAGCACTTAGAATAACGAAACAGATTAGATTTGTCGAGAAGTGCAAAATTGTATGGATATGATCCTCATCGTGTATCTTGATCAATTGGATTGTTTCTTTGTGGAGCCCCATACGAAACTTTTGTAGATGTCTTTCCGGGAATTCCTTTACCATTTCATCCAAGAGAAATAGCTCCTCTAATTCTATGAATTTTTCTAGAATACTCTTTTCTTGAATATCGTTCAAGAAAGTTTCGGATTGCCTAGTATTCCACCAACTAGTAACCCAAGATTCTAGACTTTTATTAAATGAGAGAGTGATCCACCGGGGCAAAAAGACTACAAATACTATAAATGAAAGATATCGAAGGGGAGTAGATGCGCTATTTTTTGTCATTTTTTCATCTGTGAATTGTCACCTCATTCGTTGACTCTATGCGATCTAATATTTCTATCAAGCATAAGTTCTATTATAAGGTATCGCGCCTATTAATTATTAATTTATATTTATTAATCGAGCCCCCAGTTTTTAGTTGTGATTCAGAGGTTAGTCCTTGAATCTAGTGTAGAAAAAATACAGAAATAGAAGAAGAATCCACTTCGAATTCAAATGAAGAAATAATAAAAAAATAGATTGTTTCCAGATATCTTAATTGATCAAATATTCGAAGTAATTACTCCCCTTTGATGAATGCCCGAAAGATTCAAATAAAGATTCCAATAATGAATATTTTTCGGATTTCGAAATGAAAGAACTTCCTGTTTATAAAAAAAGAACAAATATTTCGAAAAAAAAATTGACAGACAAAAACAAAAAAGGTTTCGTTTTATATTACGGCCGCCACGTACACGTTTGCCTTGCTTTGGCCCCACGAGGCGTTCTGAAGAAACTTTAATTAAGTAAGTTATGCTTATAGAAAAAAGAGGATTCTTAGGGGTTTTCCTCTTGCTGAGAAAGCATTTATTTTGCAGTTTCTTTTTTCAAAATACTTCAATAGGTACACGCAAGAAATAGGCCAATTCCGCAGCCTTTTGCTCAATTTCCCGTGGAGTCAAATTCTCATCAGTACGAGTCAAGGGAACGTCTCCCAGGCCTCTGATTTCCATATAAAGGACACGACGAGCATAAATACCCTCTTTTACTTCTATTCTGATGGACTGAATATCTTTCATAAGGAATCGTAAAAAGATGCGGCGATTTTTTCCAGGAAATCCCCAACGAAAAATGCACACTATTCCTTCTTTTCTATCAAATCGATCATAACCGCTACCTACATTCCATGTAATTGTGCACCACAAATAGGAACTAATAAAGAGACCCGCGATCCCATAGAAAGACATTACGATCCCTTGTGGGAAAAAAAGGATTTGTTGAGACGGAAAGAAGGATATCAAATTCTTATCAAGATAACTAGAAATTCCAACCAATAAGAATCCTAATGAACCTAAAAAAAGGATAAACGCCCAGCAGAAATTACTTGTTTTGCGAGATCCTGCTATAAATTCTATCCATATATATTCTGATCGCCAACTCATACATAGTAGATCCAGTTGCATTTTATGGAATAACAAAAAAAAAATTCACTTTACTTTTTTTTCCGAAGTAACTCTCATCAACTAGTACTATTCTGATGTGAACTTTTAGTAGTAATTAATCGAATTGGTTAGATATAATAAAATAAAAGCATCCCCTTCATATGATTCCCTATCAATAGCTACATACATATGGATAGATTTACTTTAATTTCAGACATGAGTTCGGATCCCAGCCTATTTTTTTTTTAATTGCTAGAATTCGTCTGTCCATATATCATGTTTACGCATGTATAAGATCTTTTTCATTTATGTTCGGAGAAAGCCACCTGTTATTCTTATCCAATATTCTACTAAATGGATATCCTTGTTCGCTAAGTCTTGAAAAAAAACTAGATGAGATTTGACCACATCAGATTTAAAAAATCTTTTTTTTTTGAACATGAAGAGATAAAGAGGCCATTGCAATTGCCGGAAATACTAGGCCCACTAAAGGCACAAAAAAGGAGGGTAAGTTGTTGAGAATTGTCATAGAATGGGGTACCTCGATTTAATATTTGTACCTGTTATTGTTATAAGGATATCTTATAATAATTATAATTCATATTATAATTCGTATATTAGTATACTAACGAAGTGAGTATATATAATAAGTGCAAGCAATGTCGAACTAAATAAACGGACTTATTCATCTTTCTACATGAAATAGATGTATGTATGATAATCCACTTTCTTTATTATTCTTACTTCTTTTATTTTGATTCTTATATTGTTCTTATCTTCTTCTTCTAATTTCTTTTTTAATAAAAAAAGAGTCTCTTAAAAATTTAAAAATCCCTGAAAGATTCGTTAGAATCCGACCCAAGAGCAGGAATTCTTATAAAAAGGGGACTTCTTGGGAGATATAGAAAGATGCAAGATTCTATATTTTCTATATTTGAAATATATACATATAGAAGAGGCGAACAGAACACGAAATTCGTTTTATTTGCCTTGCCTCCTAATTCGAAGGAAGAATTCGCTGTTTATGTTGTTGTTTTTTTACCGATATTACTAATCAGCAATATCGGTAAAAAAACAACAATTATCCGCATGATTCTTTCTACAATTAAATCTTATGTCACCAAATAAAAATTCATTTTTTCGGTTTTTTATTTTGATTCTGATAAACTAACTAACTAGTTGTTCGCCACAAAAAAAAAAGTTGAACTCAAGACTCTACTTGATTGAATTTTTATTGAAAGGAAAAAAGGCGTGGAGCTGAAATAGCTCACTCAGAACACCTTTTAAAGGGTTACGTGGTACGATTGGATCGAATAAGCCCTTATGGAATAAATATTCAGCCGCTTGTGAACCTTCAGGTACTGTCTTATTCAATGTTTGCTCAATTACTCTTTTACCCGCAAATGCAATATAGGCATTAGGTTCGGCAATAATGATATCCCCCAACATACCAAAACTAGCTGTTACTCCACCAGTAGTAGGAGATGTAAGAATTGATACATAGAATAACTTTTTATTTGATTGATAATCATATAAAGCAGAAGATATTTTAGCCATTTGCATCAAGCTCAAACTTCCTTCTTGCATGCGTGCCCCTCCGGAAGCACAC